AATTTTTCAAATTTTTGTATTCCTTGGAATTTGTTTTTCCTGTTCTTGGTGGTATCAAGACGCCACTAGATCTGGATAGCGTATCTGTCTTTCCAGGAAAATGGATCTCTCCAGAAAAAATTCTAAGTTCAATTCTTTTTTTTTTTCTCTCCACTTGGACCAACCCGCCTACTCGGCTTCTTGTCTTTAAAGTGATTTGTGTATCTACTCCAATAATACTATTGTTTCGTATCATTATAGAAGAAGATCCGGCTAAGATATGCACTTCCTGGGGAATAAAAAAAAATCGATCTACTTTTATTTGGTCTTTTGTCCTCAAGTCCGTGACGCCTTGATACTCAATGAAATCCTCGTTTTTGAAGATTGAATCCAGTTCGCTAGTCTCATATTTAATAATTCCCGAGTTCTTTCTTCTATATCTAGGATCATCGAAATAAGCAAGAATACTATTTTTACGGAAAATACCATGGATCGGTATTTGAATTGAGATACCCGAAGAGGACGTTAGTTCGTTCTCGCGTTCTTGAATCGATTGGAGTGGGATAATAAACCTATTTCTTCGCCTCTTTGCCAATAAATCTGAATTCTCGTCGAGAATGGCCGTATATCTGAGATTACAACAACCCGTACATCTGATTTGATTAAGTTCTGAATAATCGGGAATCCCATCCCTCCCTTTCCCAGAAACCTCCGAACTAAAGAATTTGGGTCTCACTTGATTCTTAGTTACTGAAGGTTTAGAAATATATCTTGGCTTGCGAGAAAGAGAATGAGCGTTCATTTGATCTTGATCCTTATGGATCGAAAGGGAGACTAGACTGGATTTCCAAGGCTCCCCTAATAATATCCATAAATGACTTGTTTTTGGCAAGAGATGAACATTACCATATGTAAATTCAGGTGCATGATACACATCGGTATTCCAGTGCATTTCGCCTTCTAAATCAGAATAAATATGTTTTCGAACCTTCTCTTTAAAACTCAAAGTGGATGTTCCCGCTCGAATCTCAGCAATCACTTGCTCTGATTCTACATATTGACCGTTTTGAACTAAAAGAAAACTTTTGGACGGAATACTCACATTGTGTCTAAAATCTTCACTCTCAATAGTTACATCCACGTCTCTCGAACATAAAAAAGCAGGATGTCCATGACGTGTCCGTGTCGGATGAACCAAATCCTCATTGAATTTGATTTTTCCATTAGAAGGGGCTCGCACATGTTCTGCAGTACCTCCAGTGAATACTCCGCCGGTATGAAAAGTTCTTAATGTTAATTGAGTGCCCGGCTCCCCAATAGATTGCCCTGCAATAATACCTACAGCTTCCCCCAATTCGACCAGGTCGCCATGAGTCGGACTCCGGCCATAACATAATCGACAGATCCAAGATGTACTTCTACAAGTAAAGGGAGTTCGAATAGATATTGATTGTACTTGAAAGGTTATGACTCGATTGACAAGTCCAACCCCAATATCTTGATTTCTAGTGGCAATGCATCGCGAACCTATATATAGATCATCTGCTAATACACGCCCAATTAATGTTTGGATAAAAATCCTTTTCTGCATCATCCCATTTCGAGTTCGAGGACTCACAGAAATACCCCGGACGGTGCCACAATCTGTTCGACGGACAACAAGATGTTGAACTACTTCAACAAGCCTGCGAGTGAGATATCCAGCATCCGATGTTCGTACAGCAGTATCCACAACTCCTTTACGGGCTCCGTAGCAAGAAATAATATATTCTGTTAAAGAGAGCCCTTCGCGTAAATTGCTTTGAATGGGTAAATCAATCATTTGTCCTTGGGGATCCGACATTAATCCCCTCATACCTACTAATTGATGGACCTGAGATGCATTTCCTCGAGCTCCCGAAAAAGACATTATATGGACTGGATTAAGTGGGTCGGTCATCCTAAAATTAGGAGTCATTTCTTGTCGCAAATATTCACTTGTAGCATACCATATCTCAATGGATTGGCGTAATTTTTCTACCGCGTGTACATTCCCATAATTATGATGGTTTCCCAAAAGAAAACTTTGTTGTTCAGCATCTTGAACTAGCCATCTCTTAGAGGGTATTGTTAAAAGATCATCAATTCCTAATGAAATGGATGTAGCAGTAGCTTGTTGGAAACCCAGAGTCTTTACTTGATCCAGGATATGTGATGTATATGCCATTCCGAAGTGATCTATTAATCTACTAATAAGCCCTTTCATGGCAGTTCCATCTATTCCTTTATTGTGAAAGACCAGATTGGCCCGTTCTGCCATAAGTACCTCCATATTCGGTTGAGTAGGATTTGACAATGGATTTGAGTTGGTGATTGGAAAACTTCCTTTTCTCCATCTTGATTCGCGTAGAAATTGGGAAATAATGAGGGCCCTGGTGAGACCCAAATTTCCCTCGGGATCATAGAATTACTTACTTAGCTTAGGAATCATCTGAACAGGCCTGGCAAAACCCCTGTATGGCTTCTTCGATTTCTCGATAAA